TACCAGTCAAGTAGTACAACAGCTGTATCTTATCTTATAGCCCGGCGCGGCGGGTCGCCTTTTTAATTCAGTAGATAGAAGAAAGTATTAGATAAGGAGTAGGTGAGTGAGTCCTCGCTGACCTGAGCGATTTCGATCACCTAGCGGGCCTTTTATTTGGTAGGTAACATCGCCAAAGCGTATCATCAGATTTGACTACGAAGGAAGGAACTCGGCAGAAGATCGGTCTGCAAGAAAGGCCTACTTATCCACGGGTTCATTGACAAAACCGCCGTAGGAATGGAGACCTTTCAATAGAGCGGAGACGAACGAGAAAGAGGCCCTACTCACTACAAAGGAATACACCACAAGATCGAACTGCACTCATGCCTCTCCCGCATCAAGTTGACCGCCAGACTGGAGCTTCGTAACATGTTGACGAAGACTTCCGAACTGAGGGTTCGGTCAGTACAAGAGACTACTTTGTCTCCTCGGAAGAAGAATAGCCCCGCTCTCTAGCCGACTGATCCCGTTGATCAAACTGGGAGGGAACGTGTCACATTAGAGGTGAACGATCAGAGGTGTCCTCTAATCACTACGATGAGCTGGTCCCTCTTTTAGTAGACTCAGCTATGAATATTCATTCAAAAATGAATGCCGGGCTCTTTCTTTCACAGCTAACCCCATTTTCTTAATGCCGAGACTTTCTCTTTCGTCGAGCCCCGAGCTTGTGGTCCTCCTTTGAGTTTGGGTTCAATTGGATGAATCTGTCAAGTCAAGGTCAACGTACGTAGCAGCAAGGATGGTGCATCGCCTATTTCTCGTTCTCGCTCGGGAGCCAAAACGAACACGCCTGCTACCTACTGTACTGGACCTTCGACCAGGCATTCTACCTTTGTCGAATCGGAACCAATACCACTGCATTGCGCTCGAACAGTTGAGCGGCCGCCGGCCCTTCCGTGCACAGATATAGATTCATTCTTCGTACCTGGTCCAGCCTCACAACCCTTCGCGGGTTGGTAAGAAGTCAGTCTTGTTTGGTAAGACGGAATTTGACAAAGAAAAGAGAGTGCTCGCCCCGGCCAACAAAGACCGTAATTACATAGATAACTGCTCCTCCCCTTCTCCGTCTTTAAGGCTTTAAGGCGAACCGTATGGCGAAATAAAGACGACCTCACCTTCTCGTAGATGGTGTCAGTGAGAGCCATTTTAGTACCCCGTTGACCTTTTTTTGTAGATAGAATCTTCAATGAGTGGAAACAAGCAACCTTACTAAGCTAAGAAAGGTGCTTGTTGAGTAAGGCCGGCTTTCTTCCAATGCTTGAGCGCTTCTTTCTCATATCGATCATTCAATATCCTTGACTTTTCAATAAGGGGCGCGTTAGCTAGGCCGTTTTCTTGCAGGAGTGCTAGCGCGCGCCCTTACGTTTTCTTCGCTTGCTCTGCAGTACGAGCCTCATACAAAGCCGCGCCCCTTTAATATGATGAAGAGGGGCCGCCCTCTTTTATTTTCCGCACCAATCCTTATTTACTACTACATCTTTTTTGGGGTGTATAGCTCAGTTGGTAGAGCATTGGGCTTTTAACCTAATGGTCGCAGGTTCAAGTCCTGCTATACCCAAACCTAACTTGCACTATACTATGAGTAAGGATGCGTAGTAGCGCAAAGAGCACTCTTTGGCCTTTAGATTAGAGGCGCTTCGCCGTCTTTGATTGGATGGAAACAGATATCTAAAGTGTGCAGTGAAGGATCTTTATATTATAGGTAGCCAGCCAAAGCGCTTACCTTTCATCAAAGGGGCCGTAATCAGCCTCAAGATTTGAGATTCCGTAAGTAACTCAGTGAGTGCCTTTCTAAGAAAGAAGGGCTTGGAAGAAGAAAATGAAATACGAACAACCGCGCTGGTTGTAATAGATCGACTTTCATGCTAGTTCTTGCTCCAGCATGAAAGTTCCATTTCAAGGAAGGACGACGTACTATGATACTTTCTGTTTTGTCGAGCCTTGCTTTGGTCTCTGGTTTGATGGTTGTACGTGCTAAAAATCCGGTACATTCCGTTTTGTTTCCCATCCCAGTCTTTCGCAACACTTCAGGTTTACTTCTTTTGTTAGGTCTTGACTTTTTCGCTATGATCTTCCCAGTAGTTTATATAGGAGCTATAGCCGTTTCATTCCTATTCGTTGTTATGATGTTCCATATTCAAATAGCGGAGATTCACGAAGAAGTATTGCGCTATTTACCAGTGAGTGGTATTATTGGACTGATCTTTTGGTGGGAAATGTTCTTCATTTTAGATAATGAAAGCATTCCATTACTACCAACCCAAAGAAATACGACCTCTCTGAGATATATGGTTTATGCCGGAAAGGTACGAAGTTGGACTAATTTGGAAACATTGGGCAATTTACTTTATACCTACTATTCCGTCTGGTTTTTGGTTCCTAGTCTGATTTTATTAGTAGCCATGATTGGGGCTATAGTACTGACTATGCATAGGACTACTAAGGTGAAAAGACAGGATGTATTCCGACGAAATGCTATTGATTCTAGGAGGACTATAATGAGGGGGATGACAGATCTACTAAAGGAAAGTAGCTTGATATTGGTTCGAATCCAATTCGTGAGATGGCCATCTTGGTCATATAGATGTCTTGACACCCTTATTTTATTTTCTCATTTTCGAATGACTGTCCCATTCCATTTTTGGTATAACTTCAAGCCTGGACCCGCTATACGATGTATTAGTAGAACCCCTGGGATACGACGCCCTGCTCCTTGAGTATCATGGGATTGAATACCCCGACCTCCCAGAGGCTCCCGAGAAAGCTATTTCAGCCTTCCGGGCAGTTAAGGGCAATTCCTACGTCCCTCATCGGTCTGAATCCCCACCCCCGCATAACACTTACTATATTTTTAAAGAAAAACTGAAAAAACGCTTCACTTCCTGACCTTATTCTCGAGTAGGAAGGGTTCTCGCTACTAAAGAAATTTCTTCAGTTGAAGTAGCTCTTTCCTGAGATGTCTTTCAAGCTGAAGAAGGAAGGGCGCTTTTCTTCGTTGAACACAAGACAGACGGGGACAAATCCAATCCCTTAATTCTTTGATCCCAATTCAATTGTTGTTTGATGTAATAATAGAGGTGTCAGGCTCAGACTCTGAGAAAGATGACATGCGGCTAGTCCCAACTCTTAGTCTCGTAGTCTTGAAACTCAGCCGTACTTCCTTTGGCTGGCCTTTCGATCCCCTCGTTCACAAAGGGGCGCAACTGAAGCTCATCTAACGATGTTATAGTGGCTGTTCGCTCCTCTTTCTCTTCCTCTTTTTCTGCTTCTGCTAGGATTTTGTCCTGATAGCGCCGTGCTTGTTCAAGAAAGAGAGAGTCCCTTTGACGGAGAGAAAGACTTCGGGGATAGATAGTCAATGGCCTATGAGGAAGACATCTCCTCTGTTTTTGCTCTTCTTTTTGGCCTTTGGGCTTTTTGACTGTCCAACTCAATATCTTAAAATATAAGTCATCTTTCTTCAAAGGCCGTTGACTCTGCTTCCTTGATTGAATAATCGAAGGTGAATCAATCAGACAGGACGGACGTGTGATAACAACACTTGCTTTCGTGCTGGAATTCCCCTTGGCGTCACTCACCTCTCTTTCCCTTGCTTTGCTCCCGTTTACCACAATGGCTGTCTCGCTGTCTACTGGAGCTCGGATCCGACTCAAAGTGGGTTCGTGTGTATGCGCCCTGCCCAGAGCTAGCCTGAAAGAAAGTTCAATAAAAATGATTGACACTTGAAAGTAAGGTGAAGACTCTTTCCCCTAATCCATCCATGAATATACTTTTTTCGCTAAGAAAGCCTCTACTGGGCTAAAACTCCAATAATTACTTTTTTTCTGGGTTCTTCCATAACATAAAGTCATCTAAACAACAGCTTTTAGCTTGCTTCTTGATTGTGGCGATCCCCTTCTTCTGTTCTTGACTCGTACCTGAAGCTAAGCCGGACTCAAGGAGGCTTCAAAGCCAGATCTTCGTCTTTCATATAGAAAGGAGACCTCTCCTTCTCAGGTTATCCCATTTTTTGCTTGAATCCGGCCGTCAACTTCTTCAACTGCTGATGCCGCTGACCTATATGGTGTGCTTTTCGTTCCTTTTGCTTCGAGCGCCCTTTCCCCTTCTCCGCACTCAAGTTGCTGTCTTTCCTATGGCTTGGACCCTTTCCGTGCCTCTGAGGAAAGATTCTCGCTACTCAAGAAATTTAGTAAGTGAAGTTCTCCTATCAGCTTAAAAAGGGCTTTCTCAGGTCGACCTTTCTTTAGGTTAAGTGGCGTGTAGCTAATCTCGCTAATATCTCAGATCGGGGGACAACTCTGTCTCCGCTTCTGCTCGTGCACTCGTTAAAGCAAACTCATGGCCTAGTTGGTGAATGAGCCTACAAGTGGTAACCGCTCTGTATCCGTCATCTCTTTTGAAGAAGCTGCTGAGCTAGATGCGGCGCTTTCAAAATCCCGTGACTCTCAGTCATCTATCTTCTTTTCACCTGAAAATGTTGGATTGGGGGAAGGCTTTCCTTCTTTGTTGACTTCAACTGATACCGGCCGATAGCCCAATCTCTTAGTCTCGGAACTAATTGTCTATCTAGTAGCCACTCCTTGCTTTGATGAGTTAAGTGAAATGAAAGTCGATTTTGATCCTATATCGCAGCATCATGACTCGTCAATGAAGCCGACATGGGGCTAGAGTCATCACATCAAGTATTGGGCACGTGGGTGAGTGAACTCTAGTTGTGCTTGAGTTGCGATCCGCTCCGGTCAAGTCGAACCTTGCCAATTAGCTTCTGGAGATCGGGTTCTCACTACCAGTCCAAGTGGGAATTCTTCTAAGAAAGCCCCTTCTTCTAGTCTTTATCTTGAATCTTTCTTATTGTCTTTCCCTTTCATCTTGATATCAACTCTGACATTAACAAAGCATCGGGCGGGGAAGCTTTCAATATTATGATGAAAGAGACTATCGGAGAAGGTCCCACTCTG